CTTTGTTGAGTAATAACTTAATCCTTCAATAAAATACTCCTTGCAGAAATATCAATAGATATTTCAACCCCGCCTTTTCCATTACGAAAAAGAATTAGACATTATATTAGTTCATGAATCCTGACAAGAATTCTATCTCTATGAATATGGATATAAGAAAGAAAGAATAAGAAAAGATTTTTTCTATTGTAATTACATTCTTTCTTTTTTTTTTTCGTTCCTAGTCTTCTTTCTAAAAAAAAAGTGAAGGGGGCTTTAAAAGAAAGTAAAGGATTATTTCGTTCCTGATAGCTATTTCTTTAATTAGTGGATAGGAGCATACTCTGGATCGGAATCATGGGGAGTACTGCCTGATCATTTCTACTAATTTAAAGCCCCAATTAGTATTCCTTTTATGCAAAAATGTCCCTTGGATAACTTACATAATCTCCATTACTAATCCTTTATGTACCTTGGTGTTCCTAGCCATCCACTTATTTTTGCTCAATCCCCCCGTTATGGTACTACATATATGTTAATACATAGAAAAGATAGTGAAAACAAAACTCCATACAGTTGGTCTTTTGAACCCGCTTCAAGTCGTGATTGATGCCTAATCAATCAATCTTGGGATAAACAGACAGTCTCTACTGCTTGCTTATGTTTATTTCCGCTTAACTCTTGTACATAGGAAATGAGACTCAATCCTTTTACTGCGAATTTATAAGCTGTTTTATTTCACTCATATAACTATCTGATTTAGTTTATCAACCCGAATGATGAATAAAAAATGACGATATTTATTCAATTCATTCAACTTCTTTCCTATAAAAAAAGAAAGAAAAGAAAGGGAATAGAGAAAGGTTTATGTCTCAACGAATCGCACGTAGAGATATTGATAACACGCATAGAGTTAATGGTATTTCATAACTAATTGATTGAGCAGCAGCTCGTAGACCACCTAAAAAGGAATATTTATTATTTGATCCATATCCTGACATAAGAAGTCCAATGGGAGCAATACTTGAAATGGCGATCCATAAAAAAACACCGATATTGAGATCGGATAGAACAAGGTTAGAGCCAAAAGGAATTATTAAATAACTTAGTAGAATTGATATGACTGCTATGGATGGTCCGATACTGAATAAACGAGTATCTCCTCTAGATGGAAGAAGATTCTCTTTGAAAAGTAGTTTTGTGCCATCTGCTAGAGCTTGAAGAATTCCCAAAGGACCGGCATATTCAGGTCCAATACGTTGTTGTATCCCTGCGGATATTTCTCTTTCTAACCACACAATTGCTAGTACACCTATTGTGATTCCCAATACAGGAGTAAAAATAGGTACAAGCATCCATATGATCCCATAAACCTCTTTTAAGTATTCCAATCGGGAAAAAGAATTGATATCTTGTACTTCTGGTGTATCAATTATCATTTCAACGATCAACTTCTCCCATAATTATATCTATGCTACCTAGTATCGTCATAATGTCAGCCAATTTCATTCTTTTAACTAACTGAGGAAGAATTTGCAAATTGATAAAACCCGGCGGTCGAATTTTCCATCTCCAAGGAAAAACATTCTGATCCCCTATCAGAAAAATTCCCAACTCTCCCTTTGGGGCTTCGACTCTCACATAAAGTTCTTGTTTCGACAATTCAAAAGTGGGAGAAGGCTTTTTACTAATAAATCGATATTCAAAATCATTCAATTCGGGATCCCTCGCTCTATCAAAGCATCGGATTTCTAAATTCTCATACGGCCCTCCCGGAATTCCTTCCAGAGCCTGTTGAATAATTTTTATAGATGCCACCATTTCACCAATTCGTACTAAATAACGAGATAATGAATCTCCTTCTTTTTGCCATTGGACTTCCCAATCAAATTCGTCATAACACTCATAATGATCAACTTTACGAAGATCCCATTGTATTCCGGAAGCTCGTAGCATTGGTCCTGACAAACCCCAATTTATTGCTTCTTCTACACCAATAATGCCTACTCCCTCAACTCGTTCTAAAAAAATAGGATTACGCGTAATAAGTTTTTGATATTCAGCAACCCCTGTTAAAAAATAATCGCAGAAATCCAAACATTTATCTATCCATCCATGCGGTAGATCAGCAGCTACTCCTCCTATACGAAAATAATTATGCATCATTCTCATACCGGTGGCAGCTTCGAATAGATCATAGACTAACTCTCTTTCTCTGAAAATATAGAAGAAAGGAGTCTGTGCACCAATATCTGCCATAAAAGGGCCAAGCCATAATAAATGAGAAGCTATACGACTCAACTCCAACATAATCACTCTAATATAGCTGGCTCTTTTAGGTACTTGAATATTTCCCAACTGCTCTGGTGCATTTACGGTTATTGCTTCTGTGAACATAGTAGCTAAATAATCCCAACGTGTTACATAAGGCAAATATTGTATAATTGTTCGGTTTTCTGCAATTTTTTCCATCCCTCTGTGCAAATAACCTAGTATTGGTTCACAGTCAATAACATCTTCACCGTCTAAAGTAACGATGAGTCGAAGAACACCGTGCATTGATGGGTGATGAGGACCCATATTGACTATCATGAGGTCTTCTCTTGTAGCTGGTACATTCATAGGTTTTCCCCTGATTCATTCTTCCATGAATTGCTGAAAACGAAAAGAAGTTCATCAAAATTCAAGATCTACTAAATCAAATAATTCAAAAGGACTCTTCAAATTAACGAATTTTTGTCTCCCGAATACCCAACTGACCAATTAATTCTTTATAACGTACTCTATTTTTCTTTGCCAAATAAGACAGCAACCGTTGACGTTTTCCCAGAATTTTCCGTAGACCTCTCTGAGATAAATAGTCTTTTCTGTGCAATTCCAAATGTGAAGTAAGTCTTCGGATCTTATTGGTGAAACTGAATACTTGAAATTCAACAGATCCCCTATTTGCTTCTTTTTGAGAAATAACTGAGATGAATAAGTTTTTTACCATAAAACGAAATCTTCTCTTCCCTCCCTTTTTTTCTTTTTTAAAAATTTGAATTTTACCCATCAGTAATATAATAATATTATAATTATAATAATAATATTATTATGCCGGTCATTTTAATCTAGTATACGCAATAATCTTTATTTCGTTATGGATACCTCGTTTATGAAATAAAATTAATCAATATCAATAAAAAATCTAATTGATACGTATTAGTATCATGCATCAGAATGTAATGTAAGACATCGCATGTGTGCATTTGTTTACTTTCATATACTAGATCTAGTAAGGATATATAAAAAATGTGACATCAACGAATTTTCAATCGTGGATACATATGTATCCTTATCATACTAAAACAACTACCATTATTGGTATCAAACCAATAGCGATTCATACAAGCTAAATCTTCTAATCGATAATTGGGCCAGAGAAAGAACTTTAATTTTTTTAATTTAATTAATTGATTTTTATCTCTATCAAGATGTTTGTTTTCATCCAAAAATTTATTACAGCTGTTCCCATTGCAAAATACTGGATTTCTAGCCACACCACTCCTATTCCTCAAATTGAAACAAATTAGAATTCTAAATTTTCTACGACGTCTAGGCGATAAAATATTTTCAGGAACAAGCAAATCATAATGATTTTTGTCTTTATTTCCAATCATCTTTTGACATCTTGCACTGAATTTATCACAATTCTTATTATCAACATATCTTTCTTCTCGGTATCTTTGATTAGTTTGGTACTTACTCTTATGAACCAATGAAATACCTATAGTTTGATACATAATAAATTGTCCATCATTTTTTACAGACAGACGAATTGGTTCGATAATAAATATACCTCTTTTCATTTTCATCAATTCTGTAAGAGTTAAATCTTTATGAACCGGTATTAGATCCAGACTCATTTCTCCCCTTTGAATAGCAGATATACAAATTTCTCTTGGATTTATCAGTCTAAGCAGGAGACAATATACCTTGATATTATTGATCATTTTTTGATTTAAAGAATCATCCCATCTCAATTGAAAAAGCAAATATCTTTTTAGGAATAAATCGAGTTCTGCTTCCGTGTGATTCTTGAATTGCTTTTTCTTTGTACGTTTTTGCATGTCTGAGTCTGATCCTGCATAATCTTCTTCAATATCTTTTTCGTGGTTTGAGAGGACTGATTCAAGATTTCCTTGGTTTTGTACATCTGATCCAAGATCTACTTGTCCTGCGGATTCTTTTTCTTCTTGATTTCGATTCTCTAATTTTAAAAGTTTTTTTTCATTGGATGATATAAAAAGATTCCCTTTTTGCTTTCTATTGCTATTTCTATTTTTACTATAATTTTTATTTCCATTAAAATTTAAAAGAAGTAATTTGATTGGTATAACCCAGGGTTTCATTTTATATGTATTATAAAGTAGCACAAATTCTGGGAAGAACCAAGGTTCCAGATTCGATATGGAACGATTTAGTATTTCTTCATTCATCCCCATCCAATCAAAAAGGTCTTTTTGATTGGATGGTTTGATTTCTTGATCTTGTGTGAGATAAAAAAGACCTTTCTTATCAATTATTTGATAATTATTCGACCCGGTCTTGGTATTTTTATTACTGTTGATACTGGTATTGATCCAGACCTCAATATCGACCTTCTTTCTAAAGCAAAAATGGAGAATTTTCCAATCAAAATATTTTCTATCCGGGTTTTTCTTTATATACTCTATATACATAATATCATCTTCGCCTAGGTAATTATTGATAGGGATACCTTCCAGCATATCAAAAAATTTGCGTTTATGTGTGTTGTAATTATAAGAAATATCTTGGTTATTATTTACTTGTAATGGTGATCCATAAATATATGAGTCATTCTTATCTTCATAATTAATATATTTATATGATAAAAGGTCATATCTATAGTGTTTTTTAAAATTTTCTTTTTGATTCGTTAATGAGTCTGCTTCATAATCATTTTGTTTGTTGTAATGAATTAATTGATCTTTTTGAGATAAATCCCATTTGCTTAAATCTTTATTTTGATTTTGAGCCACACAATGTTGATTTACTCTATTTCGCCACTTTTGTGGTACTAATCTAGACCATATAATCGGAGATAAATATTTATATTGATAATGACCTCTTAACCAGTTCTTCCATTGATTCATTCCAGAATTACGAAGTTTCTTATGTCTTAATTCGTAATGAAATATTTCGTGTGCTCCAAAACCAAAATAATCTTTTCTTTCGTTCTTAAGAAAAAGAGATGTTCCGTTATATTGAAGGACAGATCTTAACTTATACAAGTTAATAACTTGGGTTTGTGATAATTTGTAAAATACATATGCTTGTGACAAGGAGGATAAGTCACAAAAAATCTGTGAACTCTTATTACTAATACTAGAAACTGACCTTTTTATAATCGAAATAAAGTGAATTTTCTTTTGATTTGGTTTACCAATTCTTTTTTGATTTCTTTCATTATTGTAAACGTATTTATCAATAATTTTTTTTGTTGATTCAATAAAAAATTGTGCATTGGTTCTGGGAATATTAATGAGACATAGAAGAATATCTATGTATATCCTTTCAATGAAAAATTTTATAAAATAATGTAATTTGCGAATTAATCGAGAATTCCTTCTTTTTAATATTTGCCAAATGCTTTTTTGTGATTCTAATCTTTTAGCATTATAACTAGCTTTGTTAGGGCTAATATTTATCTCTGGAGTTAGAAAGAGTTTTTTCTTGTCTTTTATAATTTTTTCTATTTTTTTTCTAATTGTGCTTGTTCTATCAGTCAGATCTTTCACTTTTTTTTCTGTCAGTGAATAATTTGTCCAATTCATAGATCGAATTTGAATAGACGATTTGTGAATCATCTGATTATTGATTATCGAATCCTTTTGTTTTTGAGTTTCACTAGATTCATATACTTCTCTCAATCCAAATAATAGAGTTGGATTTATTTTTAAGAGTTCTTTTATTATTTTTTTTATATTTATAAATAGAACACTTTTGATAACCCATTTTTTTGTTTCTTTTGAGACCCTTAAAAATATAAACAATTTTGTTCGTTCTTTTAAAACTGTTAGAACTAGAAAACACTTGTTTTTAAATTTTCGAATTCTTTTTTCAAGTTCTTTCAAAATGGGTTTAAAAAAGGAAGGTCGTTTTCGGGGAGAACCAAAAGGCAGATCAGTTTCCATTCCCCAAACTGTTAAAAAACAAAATTTTTTTACTTTATCTTTCATTGAATCTTTATCAAGGGACCTTTCTTGAGGTTTGTGCCAAGGTTTCAGACAGAAAGGAAATAGGATCTTTATTTGAATACCGTCTCTTAACCAGTTTTGCGGAAATTCTGTTTCTGATAATTGAACACCATTATAGGTGCATTTAACATGCATTTCTCGATTCCAATCCTTTAAATCTTCGGACCACTCGGGAGATTGAAATAATAACATACGACCGATGTTTTTAGCTATTATCAATGAAGGTAATATAATATATTTTCGAAAAATTGATTGGGTTAATAACAAGCAACCTCTTATTACTTGAGCAAATAGGACGGTATCCCAGACTTCGGCTATTTTTATCCGTGCTTTTTCCTCTCTTTTGGCCTTCTGTCTTTTCTCCCTTGTCTTTTCCTCTGCATAATTTGGAATTTTCAATTTTTTGTTTTTCTCCTTCCAATTTTCAAAAATGAGTTTTATCAATCCAGAAATATCAAAAGAAAAAAAGATGGGTTTGTATATTCTGTCCAAAAAAAGGGGGGAATGTACATTTGCTTGAAAGAGTTCCCGAATAACTATTTTACGTCTTTGAGCGCGCATGGAGCCTTTGATTATATCTCGACGAAAATCCGATTGTTGTGAATAACGGATCAAAGCGACTTCGTTTGTTTGCTCAGAATTATCAATATCCTTGTTAGCGTTAGCAGTATAAGTATCGGCATTCTGTTGATTATCGGTAAAAATCACTACATGTTTGGATTTTCTTGAACGAATCTCCTGGTACACCACTAAAGTTTCTCCTTCCTCCTCATTCTTCATTAATTTGTATGACCATCGGGGGACTTTTTTACTGATTTCTTTTATTCCAATAGATTTTTTTCTAATTGTTTGATCCTTGGGGTCAGTTATAACTCTATCGAAAAAAAAATTTAATAATTTTGCTTGATCTTCTGAATCTGAATCAACTTTTCCTTGTTCTGGAAATAACGAAAGTCTTTTCAAATTCAAATTTGATGGTGATTCTATAGTAAATTGATTGATTAAGTTCAAAAAATAACCAATTTTTGTTGATAATGATTTTCTATCAAATGTATGTTCAAATTCTCGATAATCAATAGCAAAAAGGATACCGTAAATCTTATTTATGCGAAACTTCTCTATGGAATTTTCTCTGGAAGTTTCATTTATGATTGAAGGTGAAAACATTTTTTTGATTGTTCCACGATATGGTCCGTTCAAGAAAGGATCATATATTTTAGGCAAGTATTCTTTTTTAGTTGCATCATTACACAATCTAGTT